AATCATTCGTTGAGAGGTATAAAGGATTCCCTTTAAGTAAGAAATAAAGTTTTGGATCGGAATATGAATCAAATGGGAGATCCCTTAACTATTAAGGGGTCCATAGAACGAATCGCACTTTTACCACTAAACTATACCCGCTACAATACAATTATTATATATGAATTCCCTTTTTGTCGAACAAAGCAATCAGACATATTAATCTTGTATTATTCTTTTGTTTTATATTATAGGAATAAATCCATATTTTTTTTGATGTTTTATCGTGTTTAAATTACAAGTATTTTTTTTGTCAAATAAATTATTATTATTCAATATTCATGAGAATTATTATTATTCAATATTCATGAGAATAAAAAGAGCCCGACTAGATATTGGCCGGGCTCTTTGGCTGTAGAAAAAGACAAAAAAAGAAATCCAAAATTATATATATAATTATATAGAATAAAAATAATGAGTAGAATTTAAATAGAAAAAAAGAGAGAAGTCTCTTTTTTTTTTTCAAGCTTCTTCTTGTTTATGTGATATAACATAAACAAAGTAATTCTATTTTTTCAATTGGGGAGAGATGGCTGAGTGGACTAAAGCGTCGGATTGCTAATCCGTTGTACAAATTTTTGTACCGAGGGTTCGAATCCCTCTCTTTCCGTTTCCGTTGATGATTTGGTATTTTTTTTCTTTTGAACTTTTGGAACTTCTTTGTTTGTTTAATTTTGGATTTAATAGTTAAAGATATTAAATAGATAAAATCCTAAAAATATTTCAAAATCCAGCACAAGCAATAAAAACACAGAATACATTTTTTTATTCTTCACGTCCTGGATTACGCCCTGGATCGTTAGATAGGAATCCGAATATGAAAAGAGAAACGAAGAATATCACTACCGTGTAAACAAATAGTTTTAGAGTAAGCATTATAAAATCTCCAAGATAATTAAAAAAACGACAAAGAAAGAGAATAGATTCTCTTATATTAAACATTTTGTTTCTTTTAATACTAAGTTTCTCAAAAATGAATTGATTTTTAGGTATATGAGTTTCGGAAATGGACTTGGTTTGTAATAAGAGTCAAGCCTTTTATTACAATTATCAATAATTACTATTACAAAAACTCCTCTTTCATATCTGCAATCTAGGTATTATATTAGTGATGGGCTCAAATCGAATAATAGAATTCGGATTTTTCGATTGAAAAACGTAGATGAGGATATGATCCGTATTTTTTTTTCGTATATACCCAAAAATTTCAATATTAGAATCGAGAATTCACACTGTAAAACTTATCTGATCTTTTAAATTATTAAAATGTTCGCATTTTAGTTTTCTAATAAATTCTTAATTTTTTTAAGACATTACTCAAATTAAAGATCTCATCGAAAACTTACAGCAGCTTGCCAAACAAAAGCTAAGAGAAAAAAGAGTAAAGGTATTACTGGCATAATATCTACAATTGGATTCAAGAAAGCGTAGGCTTCGGGCAATTTCGCCGAGAAAAAACTACTTGAATAAAGGACGGAGTGAATACAAATACAGACCAAACTAAAGATATTAAGCATAACAAACATTTTGTTCTTTAAGAAAATAAAAATTATTTTTGCTTTTTTGAATTAGAATTTGATTTATTATTGTATTTTTTTATTATATATATTAATAAATCAAAAAATACAATAATAAATCAAATAAATTAATATTATATGAATAAAACTAAAAAAAATGAATCAAATAAGATAAGACCTGCCAAAATCCTTCTTTGATTTGAACTTATCTAGTTCAAAATCTTTTTATTCTGAAATACAAGAAATCCTACTTCTATACAATATCTTAATTGAATTCTATGTAATGATCAATAAATTTAGTTTTATGCTATGTATATATAGATACATACGCATATTAAAATCCTAGCAACCATTTTTTCTATAGAAATTTTGGAACTGGTGGAATTGACGAACAACCAATATCAATAATAGTGTTTATTAGATTAGTGTCAAATCGAAAATGGGGCGTGGCCAAGTGGTAAGGCAACGGGTTTTGGTCCCGCTATTCGGAGGTTCGAATCCTTCCGTCCCAGAGTATATGCATTCCTGATTTATATCATATTTGAGTACAAATTTTATGTCAAAATAAAGATTACCCCCCCCTTTTTTTAATTCCCATTTTTTTCTACTTTTCTACTTTACAAATTATTAATACAATATCGAGTTTATTTTCATTTTTTTTACATCTTTACTTTATGGTTTTCGTTATATAGAATAAAAACACAGACGTAAAGTAAAAAGGATAAATTATTATATATCGATTGAATCAATGACTATTCACGATTCCATAATTGAATCAATTACATACTGGATCCAAGCTAAAGGAATGTTATGGTAAAACTTCGTTTAAAACGATGTGGTAAAAAGCAACGTGTGACTTGAAAGACATGATTAGATTAGCTGTGGATTCTTACATCCGCCATTTTCCTAGTATATAGAAATCAACATGCTCTTGGCTCGACATCATTTGTTCTGTTTCACTAGAACTTCTTATTTTTGGGACAGGAAAGGGGTTGATGATGTAAATAGTACATGATGGAGCTCGAGTTTATTCATTTCTCAGGGGCAAGTATCTAAGGTTAGTGAAAATTAATAAGTTAGAACAACTTCGTAAGTATATTTTTGATAGAAAAATCGAAAGGATCAAATTGGAGCAAGGTTAAAAAAAAATGGTTGGAATTAGTAAAACAATTTCGATCCAAAGTGTATTCGCGGGAATTAACCCTCTATTTATTTTATTTGTATGATTCTTTCAGAGAAATTCAAAAAAAATGGTATGTTGCTGCCATTTTTTTGAAAAGCTTGAAGATTCCCGAAGTAATGTCTAAACCCAATGATTCAAAGAAAAGCGAAAAGATCATGGAACAAGTAAATACCATTTTCAAATTGTCTCATTAATTCTATAATTCTATTCGAATTAGAAAAAAAATAGATTATATTATAAAGAAAAACGGGCAAGAGGCAAGAAAAGGGGGTAGAGACCACTCAATAAATGAAATAGCTAAAGGGTTTATTTTGAGTTATTTGAGAATTATCCAATTTGAGTTATGGGGTTACAAATATGAGGAGTTTTTTCAGAAAGAAAATACGAAAAAAAAACACTTAAGTCATAGTTTAATTGATTTGATGATTTTATTGATCTATTTGACATTCCATTTTTATACATACATATAATTTTTCATTTTCCCGAGCCGTACGAGGATAAAACTTCTTATACGTTTCTAGGGGGGGGTGCATTATTCATCTATATCTATCCCAATGAGCCGTTTATCGAATCGTTGCAATCGATGTTCGATCCCGAAGAGAGGGAAGAGATCTTCGGAAAGTGGGTTTTTATGATCCAATAAAGAATCAAACCTATTTAAATATTCCTATTATTCTATATTTCCTTGAACAAGGCGCTCAACCTACAGGAACTGTTCAGGATATTTCAAAAAGGGCTGGCGTTTTTTTGGAACTTAGCTCGAATCAACAAATGAAATTCAATTAATGAAATAAAAAAAGGGGGGGTGCGGATGACTTATATATAGATTTAAAAAACTCTTTTTTCTTTTATCCCCCCCGCTCTCTTGTTATCTTCATACCTAATTTTTTATTTTTGTTGTTTTATTTTTTGTTGTTTATATAGAATGTTATTTTCTATAAGCTAAAAAAATAAATGTAATTTTCATCTATTTTCAAAACAAAATGAAAAAAATGTATAAAGATAAAAGATAGAATATAGGAAAAAGCAAATGAATAATCACTAAATGAAGTAATTCGACTTATAAATACATTACCCCCAATGAGGTGGTATTTTTTTCTTATTTTATTATCATTTATTTTAAATATCGACTCATTCTTTACTTTATTATTATTAATTCTTTACTTTATTATTATTATCAGTTACTAATCCTAATTATCGAATTTATATACTTTTTTGATAGTAAATACATGAGATAGAATATTAAAAATGGAATATTTCTATTATTTTTCATCCAATGACTATTCATCTATTATATTTTATGAAAATAGAGGAAAAAACTCTATGGAAAAAAGGTGGTTCAATTCTATGTTGTTTAATAGGAAGTTCGAATACAGGTGTGAATTAAGTAAATCAATGGATAGTCTCGGTCCTATTGAAAGTACCGGTGTAAGTGAAGAAGACCCAAAAATTTTAACCGATATGAATAAAAAAATGAATAGTTGGAATGATAATGATAATTCTAGTTACGGTTATTTTGATTATTTAGTAGGTGTCAGAAACATCCAGAATTTAATATCTGATAAAACTTTTTTAGTTAGAGATAATAAGAGGAACAGTTATTCCATATATTTAGATATTGAGAATCAAACTTTAGAGATTGACAATGATCAGCCTTTCCTAAGTGAACAGGAAAGTTTTTTTTCTAGCTATATGAATAATGTTTCTAAGAGTGATGACGATCATTACATGGATGATACTAAATATAGTTGGAATAATAACATTAATAGTTGCATTGATAGTTATCTTTATTATCAAATCTGTATTGAGAGTTTCCGTTTAGGTGATAGTGACAAATACAATGACAGTTATTTTTATCGTTACATTTTTGGTAAGGGCAGAAATTCTAGTGAAAGCGAGAATTCTAGTTCTAGTATAATAACTAGCACGAATGATACAAATGATCATAATTCGACTATTGGAGAAAGTTCTAATAATTCCGATGAAACTCAAAAATATAAGCATTTATGGATTGAATGTGAAAATTGTTATGGGTTAAATTATAAAAAATTTTTTAAATCAAAAATGAATATTTGTGAACACTGCGGATATCATTTGAAAATGAGCAGTTCCGATAGAATCGAACTTTCGATTGATCCAGGTACTTGGAATCCTATGGATGAAGACATGATTTCTCTGGATCCCATTGAATTTGATTCAGAAGAGGAACCTTATAAAGATCGTATTGATTCTTATCAACTAAAAACAGGATTAACTGAGGCTGTTCAAACAGGTACGGGTCAACTAAATGGTATTCCTGTAGCAATTGGAATTATGGATTTTCAGTTTATGGGGGGTAGTATGGGATCCGCAGTAGGTGAGAAAATCACCCGTTTGGTAGAATATGCTACCAATCAACTTTTACCTCTTATTCTGGTATGTGCGTCTGGAGGAGCACGTATGCAAGAAGGAAGTTTGAGCTTGATGCAAATGGCTAAAATCTCTTCTGCTTTATATGATTATCAAACAAATAAAAAGTTATTCTATGTATCAATCCTTACATCTCCTACTACAGGTGGGGTAACAGCTAGTTTTGGCATGTTGGGGGATATCATTATTGCCGAACCAAATGCTTATATTGCATTTGCTGGTAAAAGAGTAATTGAACAAACATTGAATAAGGCAGTACCCGAAGGTTCGCAAGCGGCTGAATATTTATTTCACAAAGGCTTATTTGATTCAATCGTACCGCGTAATCTTTTAAAGGGAGTTCTGAGTGAGTTATTTCAATTCCATAATTTCTTTTCTTTGACTAAAAATGAAAACAAAGTAATAAAAGAATAAAAAATACTAAGAATAAAAAAAGTAAAAGGGTCTATTATCATACATATGTTTGCTTCTTTTCGAAATATAAGGTTAAATCAATTAATTTATTTTGTTCTACATATAGAGTCTACATATACATATATAGTTAATTATATATATGTAGACTTAGCTATAATAACTAGAATTCCTATATACTTAGTATAAATATATAGGAATTCTAGTTATTATAGACGATCCAAATAAAAAAAATAAGAATAAAAAATAACAAAAATCTATATATATATAATAACAATAATCTATATATATATAAGGTACAAATTGTAAATAGAGGTACACATTTTATGATTAACTTTTTGTCTTCCGTTTTTATTCCTTTAGTGGGTTTAGTATTTCCGGCAATTGCAATGGCTTCTTTATTTCTTCATGTTCAAAAAAAGAATATTTCTTAAATCTTAAAATAAAAAAAACTGGTTTTTTTTAATTTTTTTTAATCCAAGGAGATAATAACGTATGAAAGACTCAGTTCTCCGGTTCAAAGAGCTACGCGTTTTTTATATCGCAGGGCCTTCTCGAAACCTAAGCTATTCCTTTTGGGCCTTTTTCGGTTTATTTGGCTCATTAGGATGTTTATCGCTTTCTTTTTTCAGTTATGTTGATAAGGATTTTATAGTTTTCTCCGAGGAACTTTACTATTTTCCATTTATTCCGGAGTCTCTTTATTTGCCATTTTTTCCACAAGGGCTCGTGCTGGGTTTATATGGAATCGCGGGTGTCTTTTTGAGTTTGTATTTGTGGTCCATTATTTTTTGGGATGTAGGTGGTGGTTATGATATGTTCGATAAAAAAGAGAAAAAAGTAGAGTTTGTTCGTTGGGGCTTTCCCAATGATATTACTCTCGAAATACCTATGGAAGAGATCCTATACCTCAGAATAGCAACTCATACGAAAACGGATTTTTTTAATCGTACCTTTAAGTATGAGATCCTTTATCTGGAAACCGAAAACAATGGGCTTATTCCTTTGACTCGGCTTGAAGATGATTTGTTGCCAATAGACATTGCATTTATAGCTTACGAATTATCTTGGTTTTTGAGGGTACCCGTTTTACCCTTGTACTTGTAAGAATTGGAATTAACTAGAAATTGTCCAAAAAGTTTCAGAATTGTCCTATTTATTTACCGATTGAAATATTTTGATAGATGGAGCATTATTTGATTTCGAAATTGGAATTGACAGTGAATTCTTTTGATTTCTTATTCGATTTACGTATTCTTTCTAAATTAAACAAGGCAAGGACTAACTTTCGAATTGCAACTAAAAAAAATGAGAGAATAGACTATATATTTATATATATAAGCTCTATGACTTGTAATAAACTTATTCTTGATAGAAAGATTATTATCATATAGAGTTGAGGAATGAGATGAAATTGAGTTCATTAAAGAGGAAAAATGACAAAAAAGAAAACATTTATTCCCCTTCTATATCTTACATCTATAGTCTTTTTGCCCTGGTGTATCTCTTTCACATTTAAGAAAAGTCTGGAATCTTGGTTTATCAATTGGTGGAATATTAGGCAATCCGAAATTTTCTTGAATGATAGTCAAGAAAAGAGTATTCTAAAAAAATTTATTGAATTTGAGGAACTGTTTTTGTTAGATGAAATGTTAAAGGAATGTCCGGAAACACATCTAAAAAATCTTCGTACTGGAATCTATAAAGAAACAATCCAGTTAATCAAAACGCATAACGAAGATCATATGAATACGATTTTGCACTTCTCTACCAATATAATCTGTTTCTTTATTCTGAGCGGTTATTCTATTTTTGGTAATCAAGAACTTGTTCTTATTAACTCTTGGGTTCGAGAATTTATCTATAATTTAAGTGACACAATAAAAGCTTTTTCTATTCTTCTATTAACTGATTTATGTATAGGATTCCATTCAACCCATGGTTGGGAAGTAATGATTGGTTTCGTCTATAAAGATTTTGGATTTGCTCAAAATGATCAAATTATATCTGGTCTTGTTTCCACTTTTCCAGTTATTTTAGATACAATTTTCAAATATTGGATTTTCCGTTATTTAAATCGCGTATCTCCATCACTTGTAGTGATTTATCATTCAATGAATGACTGACTCAAAAAACGATCCACTTATCCAATTTTAATTGAAATTTTTTTTAGCTAATTTTAGCTAAAAAAAGATAACTTTTTCCCTTCTTTTTAACTCCCCTTTAAATCAAAAAGGGGATTCTTCATCTTGGATAGGGAACTATGTGAGTGACCTACTCAATCTTATTGTAGAAATTTTCAGGATCAAGGATTAGACCATGCAAACTAGAAATGCTTTTTCTTGGATAAAGGAAGAGATTACTCGATCCATTTCCATATCGATCATGATATATATAATAATTCGAGCACCCATTTCAAATGCATATCCCATTTTTGCGCAGCAGGGTTATGAAAATCCGCGAGAAGCAACCGGTCGTATTGTCTGTGCCAATTGCCATTTAGCTAATAAGCCCGTGGATATAAAGGTTCCACAAGCGGTACTTCCAGATACTGTATTTGAAGCAGTTGTTCGAATTCCTTATGATATGCAAGTTAAACAAGTTCTTGCTAATGGTAAAAAAGGGGCTTTAAATGTCGGGGCTGTTCTTATTTTACCAGAAGGTTTTGAATTGGCACCCCCCGATCGTATTTCGCCTGAGATTAAAGAAAAAATAGGTAATCTGTCTTTTCAAAACTATCGTCCTACAAAAAAAAATATTCTTGTGGTAGGCCCTGTTCCTGGTCAGAAATATAATGAAATCACCTTTCCTATTCTTTCCCCGGATCCCACTATTAAGAGAGATGTTCATTTCTTAAAATATCCTATATACGTAGGTGGGAACAGGGGAAGGGGTCAGATTTATCTCGACGGAAGCAAGAGTAATAATAATGTGTATAATGCTACAGCAACAGGTATCGTAAAAAAAATCATACGAAAAGAAAAAGGGGGGTACGAAATAGCTATAGTGGATGCATTGGATGGACGTGAAGTGATTGATATTATACCTCCAGGACCAGAACTTCTTGTTTCAGAAGGTGAATCTATCAAACTTGATCAGCCATTAACAAGTAATCCTAATGTGGGTGGATTTGGTCAGGGGGATGCGGAAATAGTCCTTCAAGATCCGTTACGTGTCCAAGGTCTCTTGTTCTTCTTGGCATCTATTATTTTAGCACAAATCTTTTTAGTTCTTAAGAAGAAACAATTTGAGAAGGTTCAATTGTCCGAAATGAATTTCTAGGCCCACGTATTTATCAACATATTAAACTCATAAAAATAACTAAGTTTTTGTTGATAATTTATTTAGTAGTCTATTCTGTATAATAGAATAAATAAATTATGAAAAGATCTTTGCTTCTGTCTAGTCTTTTTATACCATAGTTCCTTGTAACGTAATACAAATAAGTTCAAGTATATATAATTGTAAGGAAAACTATTTAACTTTGTTTTTATCAACCCCACAAGAAATTCGAATATTATGATTATGTCACTTTTTTTTTTTTTTCAGATTTCATTTTCTATAATAGAACTCTCTATTATAGAAATATTTTTTTATCGTAAAATGCAAGAAAATTGGATTCGATATTAAACATAAAATATATAGACAGAGAATATTAAACAAAATCGAATTCCAATAGGGAAACGGGACTCTAGGGAAGATTTTTTGGCTTTTACTAGAGTCCCAAGTCCTATTCCTTCTTGTTTGTGTCTAAATATAAAATGTTCTAAAAAAGATTCATAAAATAATCTTTTTTAAACCCCCTCTTGAAAAATTCTATAGTTTCTATTTTTTTCCAACTTAGAACCTTTATGACATATAATATAAAATTTATTGCATATAATACGTAGTGAACAAATAAAAAATAGAGGAAATTGAGGAATTTGGTTAAACAAATTGAATTTCTTCAATTTATTTGTAAAAAAAAAAAAAATAGAAATGGAGTTTTTTGAAACATCGGAAAAAGTTGTCCGTTTAGTCATTTATATGAATTTTATATGAATAAAAATGAAAAAAAAAAAGAGAATTATGAATTATTAAGAACTCAATGAGATCCACTCTCTCTTTGATGAATTCGAGTGGATCCCTTTGAGTTCTTACGCTTTCATTTTGAAAACCCGATTAATACGATTACTACAGGGATGAGCCCAATCCGGAATATGAACCATAAAAGAAAATACCAATTAAACCGATCACAGGAATACCAGTTACAGTACCTATTATCCAAAGAGGAATCCTTCCAGTAGTATCGGCCATTTATCCCACTTTCCTCCACATTTAATCAAGTAGTCAGCCATGCTAAAGACATAAACAGTCATAGATAATTATGAAATGATATCCTTCCGAATGTGATAAAAGAATTCCTAATATATATATCTATTTTTATTATTTACTATTCCCA